ATTCAATATAAGTTCAAGACACATAAGGGCTCTAACCATATTTCGACTTGTGATCAATCCATAGATACCGATAGAAAATAAATAGGCACTCAAAACAAGTACATGTTCGAGAATCATTAAACAACTCCTTATCAATCTCGACTCCTTTCAATATGAACAACAATTCAACTAATTTAATTGACTAGTATATAACAAGTATGGAACAAGGAAATATATTGGTACTAGATTGACCTAAAGTCTTTCTATTTATCCAGCTAGAATTCAAATAGAATTGAAGGAAAATGAATGTGATAAGACAGAACAAAATTTTATTTTAATTCCAAGTTTTAATAGAAATTTTTTATTGACGAGCTACAGCAATTGCACCTATTAAAGCAACTAAAAGGATTATTGAAATAAGTTCAAATGGGAGAAAAAAGTCTGTTGATAAATGAATTCCAATTTGTTGACTATTACTTAGAAAATCTTGCTCTATAATCTGGTTTGATCTTGTAGTCCAAATAATCCCGTACCATGACGTATCTGAAATAGTAGTAATTAGTGAAATAAAAAGAGTTATACAAACCATCGAAGTAATTCCATCTCCTACGGTCCAAAGATGAAAATCCTTGTAATATTCTGAGCTATTCATGAACATTACAGCAAAAATGATTAAAACATTTATAGCTCCTACGTAAATAAGTAGCTGCGCAGCAGCTACAAAATAGGAGTTAGATAGAATATAGAATAACGATGTACAAACAAGAACCAATCCCAAGGAAAAGGCCGAATAAATTGGATTGGGAAGTAATACCACTCCTAGACCCCCTAATATAAGACCCGATCCTAGAAAGACTAAAAGAAAATCATGTATTGGTTCAGATAAATCCATTTTTTATAAAAAATCAAAAACGAAGAATTTCATGACTTTATTGACCTGACCAGGAAAAAAGCAGTTTTTCTATTATAATATATAATATTGAAATCGGTTTTGTTTTCAATCTAAATTAAGCTAGGAGTCTCATTAAGCAACCACTAGTTTGAATTGCCCAAGCAAAAATCTCATTGTTTTAGATCCGAACTAAGCCTTCGTAATTCGTAATTTTTTTGAATCGAATTAAGGGTTTATTCATTGTTTATTTGAGGTAAATTCGAAATTGTTCGAATTGTGTAATCATCAATTACTGCCATTGGTAAGCGACCCAAAGCGATTTGATTATAATTCAATTCGTGACGATCATAAGTAGAAAGTTCATATTCTTCAGTCATTGATAAACAATTTGTTGGGCAATACTCAACGCAATTACCACAAAATATACAGATTCCAAAATCAATACTGTAATTAAGCAATCGTTTCTTTCGAATATCAGTTTCCAACTTCCAATCAACAACGGGTAAATCTATAGGACATACACGCACACATACTTCACAAGCAATGCATTTATCAAATTCAAAGTGTATTCGGCCTCGAAAACGTTCCGATGTGATCAATTTTTCGTAGGGGTATTGAATAGTTACAGGTAAACGATTTGCGTGGGACAGGGTAATTATGAAACCTTGGCCGATGTATCTGGCGGCTCGTATTGTTTGTTGACCATAATTTATGAATTCAGTTATCATAGGGAGCATATGTTGAATATCTATAAAAAATATTTTATGCTTGTTTCTTTCTCTTGTTTGAGACAAGTCGTGAATCTAGGATATTCTGGTTTTTTACAGTGAAAGAAGTTGGGACGAGGTTGTCAATAATAGATTACCTAGAGAAATCGGTAAAAGAAATTTCCACCCAAGATTTAATAGTTGGTCCATTCTCAGCCTCGGTAAAGTCCATCTTGTTGCAATAGGAATGAACAAAAACAAATAAGTTTTGGCTAATGTGATAAAGATACCAATTAGTGTTCCAAAGACTTTACCCCTTTTATTTATGCCAAATAGCTCAGGACCAAATATGTATGTAATAGAAAGATTCCAACCTCCCAAGTAAAGAACTGTTACAAATAATGAAGAAACTAGTAGATTCAGATATGAAGCAATGTAAAATAAACCAAATTTGATACCTGAATATTCGGTTTGATACCCTGCTACTAATTCTTCTTCTGCTTCTGGTAAATCAAAAGGTAATCTTTCACACTCGGCGAGAGACGAAATTAGAAAAACGATAAACCCGATGGGTTGACGCCACAAATTCCACCCCCAAAAACCATATTTTGACTGCGCTTCAACTATATCAACTGTACTTGAACTGTTAGATAATCATAGTCGATGAGAACATCAATATGCCCATCGCTATTACAGAACCGTACGTGAGATTTTCACCTCATACGGCTCCTCATAGGTCACAAATAAATCTAAGGGACTTTCCTATTCTTTATCTTGATATGTTTGTCAGATAGAGTCAAAATCTATCCTAAGGTCCCAAATTAGACCAATGGAATTCTGTCTGCTATATTTAAAACTAATAAATAAGTGCTTCTGAATTTATCTCATCTTTTAAGAATTTTAATTTTGCTTTGTTGATTAATAACCTTATCATTAAATAAAAAAAATGTGCTTTATAGCAATATCACATATACATTTCAACCTCGAATTTTCAATTACGAAAAAAAAATTATAGAGTCCATTAGTTCATGAATCATGACAAAAAATTTATCTCTCTAAATAGAAATCAAAATTGAATTATAGGAAAGAAAGAATAAAAACAAAAAAAGAAAAAAGGAAGAAAAAAAACAAAGACATCCCTCCTTTTTGCTTTTGCAATTAGATTCTTTTCTTTCTATTTCTATTTTTTTTATTTCATTCCTATTCTCCTTTCTCAGAAAAAGGGCCTTTAACCAAAGTAAAAGATTACTTCGTTCTTGATAGTTATTTACTTACTCAGTGGATAGGAACATACTCTGGATCAGAATCATGGGGAGTACTTCTTAATCATTTCTACGAACGTAAAGCCCCAATTTGAATTCCTTTTATGTACAAAAATATCCTCTTGGATAACTTACATAATCTCAATTACTAATCCTTTGTGTATCTTGGTCTTCCTAACCATCCACTCATTTTTTTTTTCAAAAACCTCCTGTTGTAGAAATCCATCTATGGTAATAGAGAGTAAAAACTCCATACAGTTGATCTTTTGAACCCGCTTCAAGTTATCATGACAATTCACGAATCTCGGGGTAAACAATCTCTATTGCTTATGTTTACTTTTTCACCATTTGATTCTTGTACATAGGAAATGAGACTCAACTTTTTTACTGCAAATTTCGAAGCCGTTTTCTTTCACTCATATAACTATTTGGTTTAGTTCATCAACTCAAATGCTGAAGAAAAATATATATATGTCAATCAAATCTTTTTATCCTTGTTTCTAGAAAGAAAAGACTTTGGAGAAATTTTAGGTCTCACCGAATCACACGTAGAGATATTGATAACACACATAGAGCTAATGGTATTTCATAACTAATTGATTGAGCAGCTGCCCGTAGACCACCTAAAAAGGAATATTTATTATTTGATCCATAGCCCGACATAAGAAGTCCAACGGGAGCAATACTTGAAATGGCAATCCAGAAAAAAACCCCAATACTAAGATCGGCTAGAACAAGGTGATCACCAAAAGGAATTACTGAATAACTTAGAAAAATAGATATTACTGCTATGGATGGTCCGATACTGAATAAACGAGTATCTCCTGTAGATGGAATAAGGTTCTCTTTCAAAAGTAGTTTTGTCCCATCTGCTAGAGCTTGAAGAATTCCTAAAGGGCCGGCATATTCAGGTCCGATACGTTGTTGTATTCCTGCAGATATTTCTCTTTCTAACCAAACAATTACTAGTACACCTATTGTGATTCCTAATACAAGAGTCAAAATAGGGACAAGCACCCATATGATCCCATAGACTTCTTTTAAGGATTCCAATTTGGAAAAAGAATTGATAGTCTCTATTTCTGTTGTATCAATTATCATTTCAACGATCAACTTCTCCCATAATGATATCTATGCTACCTAGTATTGTCATAATATCAGCCAATTTCATTCTTTTAACTAACTGAGGAAGAATTTGCAAATTGATAAAACCTGGTGGGCGAATTTTCCATCTCCAAGGAAAAACGCTCTGATCTCCTATCATAAAAATTCCCAATTCTCCTTTTGGGGCTTCAACTCTCACATAAAGTTCTTGTTTCGACAATTCAAAAGTTGGAGAAGGTTTTTTACTAATAAACCGATATTCAAAATCATTCCATTCAGCAGGATCTTTTAATCTGTCAAAACGTCGCATTTCTAAATTTTCGTAAGGCCCTCCTGGAATTCCTTCCAGAGCCTGTTGAATAATCTTTATGGATTCTGTCATTTCATTGATTCGTATTAAATAACGAGCTAATGAATCCCCTTCTCGTTGCCATTGAACCTGCCAATCAAATTCGTCGTAAGACTCATAATGATCAACTTTACGAAGATCCCATTCTATTCCGGAAGCTCGTAACATTGGGCCCGATAAACCCCAATTTAATGCCTCGTCTCTCCCAATAATTCCTACGCCTTCAACTCGTTCTAAAAAAATAGGATTCCGGGTAATAAGTTTTTGATACTCAGCAACTCCTGTTAAAAAATAATCACAAAAATCCAAACATTTATCTATCCAGCCATAGGGTAGATCGGCAGCCACTCCTCCAATACGAAAATAATTATGCATCATTCGCATACCGGTAGCCGCTTCGAATAGGTCATATATTAATTCTCTTTCTCGAAAAATATAGAAGAAAGGGGTCTGCGCACCAATATCCGCCATAAAAGGACCGAGCCATAATAAATGAGAAGCTATCCGACTCAACTCCAACATAATGACTCTGATATAGCTAGCCCTTTTAGGTACTTGAATATTGCCTAATTGTTCGGGTCCATTTATGGTTATTGCTTCTGTGAACATAGTAGCTAAATAATCCCAACGTGTTACATAAGGCAAATATTGTATAATTGTTCGGTTTTCTGCAATTTTCTCCATCCCTCTATGTAAATAACCCAATATTGGTTCGCAGTCGACAACATCTTCACCATCTAGAGTAACGATGAGTCGAAGAACACCGTGCATTGATGGGTGTTGAGGCCCCATATTGACTATCATGAGGTCTTTTCTTGTAGTTGGTACAGTCATAAGTTTTTTAACGATTCATTCTTCCATGAATTATTGAAAGTGAAAAGAAGTTCATCAAAATTTAATCGAAACATATAAGTGAAAATGAAATAACTCCTCAAATTAATTTAATCAAATTAACGAGTTTTTGTCTCTCGAATGTCCAACTTATTAATTAATTCTTTATAACGTACTCTATTTTTTTTTGCCAAATAAGCTAGCAGTCGTTGACGTTTTCCCAAAATTTTCTTCAAACCTCTCTGAGATAAATAGTCTTTTTTGTGCAATTCTAAATGTGAAGTAAGTCTCCGTATCTTATTGGTGAAATTGAATACTTGAAATTCAACAGATCCTTTCTTTTCTTCTTGAGAAATAACTGAAATGACAAAATTTTTTACCATAAATGAATTTCCCCTTTCTTTATTTTACAGATATGGATTTTTTAGAATTTTATTGATCAGTAATAATAATGCCAGTAATTTGAATGTGGTATATAGACTTAATTTCTTTATGAATCTCTAATTTTATCAATTCCAATAAATTAATCAAATGAAAAAATTGATTCAGATAGGAATCCAAAAAGGCGGTAGGTACGTTTTTTCATTCACAAAAGCGAATAATTGCAACCTAAAATCCTACAATGAAAAAGATTTTGTTGATTCATTTCTAGATCTAATCGATACCTTATTTTATTGATTTAGTATCGTCTACTCGAATTAGATTCGAATGAGAGGTAAAACAAGACATGTGTGCATTTGTTTTCTTTCAGCTCTATATGAGCCAGGGTATATAGTACTATCAATTAATTTTTAATCGTGGATACATATGTATTCTTAAGATACTGAAACGGTTACCATTATTGGTATCAAACCAATAACGATTCATACAAGCTAAATCTTCGAATCGATAATTAGGCCAAAGAAAGAACTTAAATTTAATTAATTCATTTTTATTTTTATAAAGGGGTTTCCTTTCATCCAAAAATTGACTCCAGTTTTTTACATTGGTTTCGTTGCAAAATACTGAATTTCTATCGACGCCATTCCAATTCAAAGAATTAAAAAAACTTCGAATTCTCAATTCTCTACGACATCTAGACCATAAAATATTTTCAGGAACAAGCAAATCAAAATGATTTTTTTCTGTATTTATTCTTTGAGTTTGAGGTTGCAGAATGAATTCGTCAAAATTCTTTTTAGCAACATATCTTTGTTCTCGGTATCTTTGATTAGTTTGGTGTTTACTTTTATGAACCAATGAAATACCTATGGTTTGATACATAAGAAATTGTCCATTATTTTTTACAGACAACCGAATAGGTTCGATAATCAATACCCCTTTCTTCATCAAGTCTGTAAGAGGTAAATTTCCCTGAATCAGCATTATATCTAAACTCATTTCTCTCCTTTGAATTGACGATATAGTAATTTTGGTTGGATTTATCAGTCGAAGCAGGAGACAATATACCTTGATATTTTCGATCATTCTTTGATTCAAAGCATCGTTCCATTTTAATTGAAAAAGTAAATAACGTTTCAAGAACAAATCTAGTTCTGCTTCCGTGTTGCTTTTGTATTGTTTTTTATTTTTACCCCTTTTTGTGTCTGATTCCCCGTAATCTTTTTCAAGATCGTTTTGATGTTTTGAGAAAACAGGGCCCAGATTTTCTTTGTTTTCTATATCTGATCCATGCTCTCTTTGACTTGCGGGTTCTTTTGCTTCTTGAATTCGATTCTTTATTTTTTTATTTGATGGTATAAAAAAGTTTTGTTGTTGGTTTTTATTTTGACTAACATTTTCATTTATATTCAAATTTAAAAGAAGGAATTTGCTTGGTATAATCCATGGGTTTATTTTATAGACATTATAAAGTAGTAAAAATTCTGGGAAGAACCAAAAATCCAGATTCAATATGGGACGATTAAATATTTTTTCATTCATTCCCATCCAATCAAAAAAGACTTTTTTCGAATTTTTTTGCGTTTTTTCTGGATTTTGATGAGTTGTAAGATAAAAAACCCCTTTTTTCTCAATTTTATCAATTATTTGATAATTTTTACTACTAATTTTAGTATTTGTATTACTGTTGGTATCGGTCTTAACCCAGGCCTCAATATCTCCTTTTTGTCTAAGAGAAAAATGGATAATTTTCCAATCAAAATATTTTCTATCGAGATTTCTTTCTATATCTAGAATATTGCCTTTTCTTAGATAATTATTGATATGAAGATTGCCGGGCATATCAACAAAGTTGTGTTTGGACGGGTTGGAATTATACGAAATTTCGAAGTTTTTCTTTACTTGAAGGGGTAATCTAGAAATAAATGAGTCACTTTTATTTTCATAATTAATCGATTTATATGCTAAAAAATCATATCTATAACATTTTTTAAAATTATCTTTTTGGTTTGATAATGAATAGAGTTTCGAATCATTTTCTTTTTTGTAATGAATTAATTGGTCTTTTTCATATGAATTCCATTTGTTTAAGTTTCTATTTTTATTTTGAGTCATACAACTTTGATTAACCCTAGTTCGCCATTTTTTTGGCATTAATCTAGACCATCTAATCTGAGATAAATCGTATTGATAATGCCGTCTTAACCAGTTTTTCCATTGCTTGATTCTATAACTCTCACGTTTCTTATGTTTTAAGTCCGAATGAAATATTCCTAGTGTTCTAAAATAGTCCTTTATTTTCGTGTTAAGGAACCAAGACGTTGTGTTATATTGAAGAACAGATCTAAATTTAGACAAATTAATAACTTGGGTTTGTGATAATTTGTAAAATACATATGCTTGTGACAAGTAGGATAAATCACAAAAAATATGTGAATTTTTCTTACTAATATTATAAAGTGACTTTTTTATAGTCGAAATAAAGATAAAGTGAATTTTTTTTTTATTATTAATTTTTTCTTGATTTATTTCATTATTGGAAATGGATTTCTCAATCAATTTGTTTGTTGATTCAAGAAAAAGTTGTGTAGTAATTCTAGGAATATTAATGATAGATAAAAATAGATCGATGTATAATCTTTGAATGAATAATTTTAGCAAATAATGGAATTTCCATATTACTCGAGTATTTCTGCTTTTAAATATTTTGAAAAAAATTTTTGGCGATTCGAATTTTTTAATATTATTTGTTTTATTAGGCCTAATGTCTATTTCTGGAGTTACTTTCTTTTTCTCTTTTGTAATTCTTTCTATTTGATTTTTTATTGTAGTTGTTCTATCAGTCAAATCCTTCATTTTTGTTTCTATCAGTGAAGAATTTGGCCAATTTTCAGATTCAATTTGACTAAACGATTTGTTAATTATTTGATTACTAATTAGATAATCTTTTTCTTTTTTCGTTTCATTCGATTCAGATATTTCTTTGAATCTAAATAATACAATTGGATTTACTTTTGAAAGTTCTTTTTTTATTTTTTTTAGAAATCTAATACTTTTGATAAGCCATTTTTTGGTTTCTTTTGAAATTTTTCTAAATAATTTTGTTTTTCCTTTTAAAATTTTTAGAGTTATAAAATATTTCTTTTTGAATTTTACAATTTTTTTTTCAAGTTCCTTAAAAATGGGCTCAAAAAAGGAAGGGCGCTTTCGGGGAGAACCAAAGGGAAGTTCAGCTTCCATTCCCCAAACTGTTAAAAAACAAAAATCATCTTTTTGTTTTTTCTTTTTCATTAGCTCTCCGCGGGAGGGGTACAGTTTAGATATATGCCAAGGTTTCAGACAAAAAGGAAATAAAATTTTGATCTGAATCCCGTCTCTCAACCAATTTTTGGGAAATTCTGTTTCTGATAATTGAACACCATTATAAGTACATTTAATTTGCATTTCTCTATTCCATTCCTGCAAATCTTCAGACCATTCAGGAAGTTGCAAGAATAACATACGCCCAATATTTTTGGCTATTATCAATGAAGGTAATAGAATATATTTTCGAAGAATTGATTGAGTTATTAACATGTAACCTCTTATTATTTGCGCAAAAGGAATGTTATCCCAGGCTTCTGCGATCGCTATCCGTGCTTTTTCCTTTCTTTTGTTCTCCTCTTTTTTGTCCTTTTCTTTTTTCTCTTCTCTTTTTGTTTGTTCTTCTCTAGACTCTCGAATCTTGAATTCCCCCTCTTTACCTGTCCAATTTCGAAAAATTGGTTTAATCAGTTCAGAGATATCAAAAGAAAAAAGACGGAGGGGGGTTATTCTGTCGAGAAAAAGGGGGGACTGCACATTTGCTTCAAAAAGTTCCGAAATAACTGTTTTGCGCCTTTGAGCACGCATAGAGCCTTTAATTATACCTCGCCGAAAATCTGATTGTTGTGAATAGTTTATTAAAGCCAGTTCCTCTTCAGGATCGTTAGTCGCGTTGTTGTCAGTAAAAATAACTACACGTTTGGCTTTTCTTGAGCGAAGTTGATGATCCATTGATATGCGATCTTGAAATTCACCCATTTGTTGGTCCAATTCGGTGATTAATTTATGTGACCAGCGAGGTACTTTTTTATTGATTTCTTTTATTCCAATCGATTTTTTTCCCGATTTTATCTCATTAGGATCAATTGCATTGAATACAAATTTTACAAATTTAGTTCTTTTTTCTAAATTCGCTCTTCCCTGTTCTTGGTCTGAAAATAAGGAAAGGCTTTTCAAATTTAAACTCGTTTTTGGTTCGTTACCAAATTCATTGATTAAAGTTAAGAACTCGTCAATTTCTGTTGATAATGGTTTTTTATCAACCGTATACGCTTTTTGTTCAAATTCTTGGTAATCAGTATTCGGAAGAAAGATAGTATGAATCCTATTTAGTCTAACTTTCTCTTTCCAATTTTTTAGCAAAGTATTGTTTAGGATTGAAGATGAAACTCCTTTTTTGATTGTTCCTCGA